ATGTGCAATATTGCAATAGTATAATATACACATCAAACAATTTATGAATAACAATTATGTCTGTACGTTACGAGTGCGAAAAACACTTCTAGAGCTTTTCCTGTTTCCGGGGGGTTTACAGGAGTCTTAGAGATCTCAGGAGTTTGGGGGGGTAGGGGGGGTTTACGCGCAAAAACCGGGGGTGATAATAGGAAAGTTTGGGGAAAATTAAATATCTGATTAAACTTTATGCTCTTGATATCAGTTATGCAATTCTTCTGTCAATATCTTATCACCATTCATACTATTTCTTTTATGCAAGGAAAATGTTCAACCTTGTCTGTCATTTCTGTATGCACTCTGAGATGTCAAATGAAAGGAAAAAAAAAAAGAGAACCCCCCACACGCTGGAAAGAACGCCCGGCATGGTGGGTAACGAGGAGTATGTATTACCACCATTAACTTATGCAAGCGTCGATGAAAGTATGGGGAATTATAACAATTATAGGACCTGAAATAGGAACCAGATGCCAGGAATAATTCACCTAGTGAAACCCCCACGAATACTTGTCCTTGACCTTCAAGAACCGTTAACATTTAGGAATCAACTGATGGTGGGCTCTTACTACATTAAATATGGGTAATGAATAGGATGGTGGGTACTTGGTATAACTTAACCGGTGAGAGTTGTGATCGGTCTTAAACTATCGTTCAGTGGTTAATAAGATTTATTGGAGTATATTCAGTTATGGTTTATGTACCCCTTAGTTAAAATGGTTTAAACAAATATGTGGTATATTTATCTATGTTTTTGTAAATGATATGTATTAATATATAGGATATGTTTAACATAAAATAATGGTGATAATACATATATGCATTGCGTTTACATGAAAGGCAGAGCCCGGCAAACAATAGTCTAAATTAGGATCCTAGCTTTGGGAGTTAGGGGTGGGGGTTAAAATCCCCTTTGTTTGAAGCAGTAGGAAGGGCTTTAACCTTCGACGTCCGGTTTACAAGACCGGCGCTCTGGCGCTGAGCTACTAGTGCAGGCTCATTCAAGGATTTTGTTTTCTAGTCAGCCGGCGAGAGGGGCGAGGACGAGAAAGAGGAAGAAGTAGAGGAAAGATGCAATTTGTCCAATAATGACGAAGGGGTCCTCAACGGGTATGCCTCCGATTCAGGTGAGGATGGCGACATCTGCAACTAAAAGTCAGAAGAGAAGTTGCGTGATAGGGCGAAATGTTAAGCCTCGTTGTTTGGAGGTGTGAAGAATAGGAACGACTATCAAGACAAGGATCGAGAACAGGAGGGCGAGAACCCCGCCAAGTTTATTAGGGATTGATCGGAGGATGGCGTAGGCAAATAGGAAGTATCATTCGGGCTTAATATGAGGCGGGGTAACTAAGGGGTTTGCGGGGGTGAAGTTGTCGGGGTCTCCAAGCAGGTTGGGGGAGAAGAGAGCGAGAGAAATGAGGGCGATTAGAAGGACTGCGAAGCCTAATAAGTCTTTGTAGGAGAAGTAAGGGTGGAATGAGATTTTGTCGGCGTCTGAGTTTAGGCCTGTGGGGTTGTTGGATCCGGTTTCGTGGAGGAAAATAAGGTGTACTATTGTTGCAGCTGCAATAATGAAGGGAAGGAGGAAATGGAAGGCGAAGAAGCGGGTTAAGGTGGCGTTGTCTACGGAAAACCCCCCTCAGATTCATTGGACTAAAGAGTTGCCAATATAAGGGACTGCGGAGAGAAGGTTTGTGATGACGGTGGCGCCTCAGAACGATATTTGACCTCACGGGAGGACATAGCCCACGAAGGCTGTTATCATAGTTAAAAGGAGTAGAATTACTCCAATGTTTCAGGTTTCTTTATAGAGGTAGGAGCCGTAGTACAGGCCTCGGCCGATGTGCATATAAATACAAATGAAGAAAAAGGATGCGCCGTTAGCGTGCATGTTTCGAATGAGTCAACCGTAGTTGACATCACGGCAGATGTGGGCAATGGAGGAGAAGGCGGTGGCGATATCGGAGGTGTAGTGTATGGCTAGGAAAAGGCCTGTCAGGATTTGGGCAGCTAGGCAGAGCCCTAGTAGAGAGCCAAAATTTCATCAAACAGAAATGTTTGAAGGGGCTGGGAGATCAACTAGTGCGTCGTTTGCAATTTTTAGGAGGGGGTGGGTTTTTCGGAGGTTGGCCATTATTGTTTTTGTAGTTGAATAACAACGGTGGTTTTTCAAGTCATTAGTCCTGGTTAAAGTCCTGGCAGAAACTATGGTTTATATTATGTTTATATTTTTACTAGGGCTGGTAATAGGTCTTGCGGCGGTTGCTTCTAATCCTTCGCCGTATTTTGCGGCGTTAGGGCTGGTTGCGGTAGCAGGTATAGGGTGTGGGGTGTTGGTGGGGCATGGGGGGTCTTTTTTATCCTTAATTTTATTTTTAATTTATTTGGGGGGAATATTAGTAGTGTTTGCATATTCGGCAGCATTGGCTGCTGAGCCTTATCCTGAGGGTTGAGGGAGTTGGCCTGTACTAGGGGTAATAGTGGCGTATGTATTAGGGGTGGGGATGGCGGCGGTGTTATTTTGAGGGGGGTGATACGAGGGGGCTTGAGTGTCTGCTGATGAATTTGTTGAGTTTTCGGTTTTTCGGGGGGATGTTGGAGGGGTAGCTCTGATGTATTCGATGGGTGGGGGTGTTTTGGTGATAGGGGCTTGAGTGTTGTTGTTAACGTTGTTTGTGGTGTTGGAATTAACGCGGGGTTTAAGTCGGGGGGCCCTTCGAGCCGTTTAATAAAGTAGTAGTAGAAGAGCTAAACCAAAGGTGAAGAAGAAGAGGGAAAGATAGGTTTTGATTATACCCTGCTGAATGTTGTTAGTTGTAGTAATTAGAGGGAGGTTAAGGGTAGCAGTTGCTTTTGGGCCCATTTTTTCTAACCATGTTTGGTCGACTGTTTGGGAGGCGATGGTTTGTCCTAAAACCAGGTTTAGTTTGGGGACGAGGCGATGAATAACTATTGGGAAGAAACCTAGTATATTAGAAAAATGGTGGGGAGAAAGGTTTGGCATTGGTTTGTATTGCTTATTGGTTAGTGAGGCGAGTTCTAGTGCGGTGAGAAGGCCGATGACAGTCACTATTAGGGCGGTAACTTTGAGAAGGAACGGTATGGATATAACTGGTGTTTTCAGGGGGGTGATGTTAGAGGTAATTAGGAGACCGGCGATAATACTTCCTCAGGCTAGGCGTTTGATGGGGTTAATAACTGTTGAATTGTTTTCGTTAATTGGGGAAAGGGGGTTGAAGCGGGGGTGGCCTATTGAGACGAAGAAAATTACTCGAAGACTGTAGATAGCGGTGAAGGAGGTAGCTAGGAGGGTGAGGAGTAGGGCTCAGGCGTTTAGGTAAGATGTGTTTAAGGCTTCAATAATAGCATCTTTTGAAAAGAAACCTGCTAGGAAGGGGGTTCCTGTGAGAGCTAGGCTTCCGATGGTTAAGCAGGAAGAGGTGAAAGGAGTCAGGTGATGTATACCTCCTATTTTCCGGATGTCTTGCTCGTCGTTCAGGCTATGAATAATAGACCCTGAGCAGAGGAAGAGTATAGCTTTAAAGAATGCGTGAGTGCAGATGTGAAGGAAGGCAAGTTGGGGCTGGTTAAGTCCAATTGTTACTATTATTAAACCCAGTTGACTTGAGGTTGAGAAAGCAACGATTTTTTTGATATCATTTTGGGTGAGGGCGCAGGTTGCGGTAAAGAGGGTGGTGAGGGCTCCTAAGCAAAGGCAAATGGTTAAGGCGGCTTGATTATTTCCTAGTATTGGACTTATGCGGATAAGGAGGAAGATGCCTGCTACGACCATGGTGCTTGAGTGCAGTAGGGCAGAGACCGGCGTAGGACCTTCTATGGCAGAAGGAAGCCAGGGGTGGAGGCCAAATTGGGCGGATTTACCAGTGGCAGCAATGATGAGACCAATGAGGGGGTAAGTTAGATCAAAGTCTTTGGATAAAGTAAATATTTGTTGTATTTCTCAGGAGTTAAGGGAGGTTGCAATTCAGGCTATAGCAAAAATTAGGCCGATGTCCCCCACTCGGTTATAGACTACTGCCTGGAGGGCAGCGGTGTTTGCGTCTGCACGGCCGTATCATCAGCCAATGAGGAGAAAAGATATAATCCCGACACCTTCTCAACCGATAAATAGTTGAAATATATTGTTTGCGGTAACAAGAATGATCATGGCAATAAGGAAGATTAGGAGGTATTTAAAAAACCGATTTATGTTCGGGTCGGCATGTATATATCAGGAGGCAAATTCTAGGATTGACCAGGTGACATAAAGGGCGACAGGGGTGAAGATAATTGAATAGACATCAAATTTAAGACTAATATTAATATCAAATGTGTGGGTGTTTATTCAAGTTCAGCTGGTAATAATTGTTTCTGTGCCTTCGTTAAGGAAGAGGCAGAGAGGGATGATGCTAGTAAAGAAGGCTCATTTTACTGCTGTTTTAACCTGGGTTAGTGCTCAGTTGGGAGGGAGGGGGGTGGGGGAAAAGGAGGAAAGGATGGGGTATATAAGTAATAAAAAAATAAGAATTAGACTAGTGGTTATTATGGTGGAGGTGAGGTGCATAGCTGCTACTTGGATTTGCACCAAGAGTTTTTGGTTCCTAAGACCAACGGATGAGCTGTTATCCTTTAGAAGCGGGGCGAGTGAGCTTAGGAGTCTAACCTAAGAGGCAAAAATTAGCAGTCTTTGTTGTTGTCAACCTCTCTCGGTGAATAAGGGGATTTTAACCTCTGTCTTTAGAATCACAATCTAATGTTTTTGTTAAACTATATCTACAGGCGGTCCACCCTCAAATTAATTCGGGCTTGGTGATTAGAAGAATTAGGGGCAGGAGATGAAGGGCCAGGAGAAGATGTTCTCGGGAATGTGTTGGGTCGAGGGACATAATATGTGCTGGTAGGGGCCCCCGTTGTGTTATAAGAAATATATACAGGGAGTAGCCTGCAGTGATTAGGGTTCCAGCTCCCGTGAGTGCAATTGTTCATCAGGATCAGTGGAGTAGGGAGGTAATGATTATGAGTTCTCCTATTAGATTTGGAAGAGGAGGGAGGGCAAGGTTTGCAAGGCTGGCGATGAATCATCATGCGGTTATTAGAGGTAAGACCATTTGGAGTCCTCGGGCTAATACCATGGTTCGGCTGTGGGTTCGTTCGTAGTTTGTGTTAGCTAGGCAAAAGAGGGCGGAGGAAGTTAAACCGTGTGCGATTATTAGAATAAGGGCGCCTGTGAAACCTCAGGGGGTTTGGATTAGAATGCCTGCTGCTACGAGTCCCATATGACTTACTGAGGAATAAGCAATTAGGGATTTTAAGTCTGTTTGGCGGAGGCAGATTGAGCCAGTTATAATTACTCCTCAGAGGGCGAAGATAATGAAGGGGTAGCTGAGTTCTTTGGTGAGCGGTTCTAGTATAATTATTATACGTATTATTCCATAGCCCCCTAGCTTTAGTAAGACTGCGGCTAGTACTATGGAACCAGCGATTGGGGCTTCAACGTGTGCCTTGGGAAGTCAGAGGTGGGCCCCGTAGAGGGGTATTTTTACTAGAAAGGCGAGCAAGCAACCGGCTCATCATAGTTTATCGGCGAAAGAAGAGAGGTGTAGGGAGGGGGCATATTGTAGTGTCAGAAGGGATAGGGTGCCAGTGCTGTTTTGGAGCAGTAGGAGAGCGACAAGCAGAGGGAGTGAGCCTGCTAGTGTATAAAATAAAAAATAAGTGCCCGCATTTAGTCGTTCTGTTTGATTTCCTCAACGAGTAATGATTACAAGGGTCGGAATAAGGGTAGCTTCAAACATAATATAAAACATAATTATTTCGGTTGCGCCGAAGGCTATAATGAGGAAGATTTGTAAGGATGTAAGGAGGGTAATGTAGGTTCGTTGTCGGGAGGAAGGTTCAGACGCTGTGTGGTTTTGGCTTGCAAGAATTATCAGGGGTAGAAGCCAACAGGTTAGTGCAAGAAGGGGGGTGGAGAGGGGGTCTGTTGCTATGTAAGGGCTGAGAAAAGATCAGCCTGATTCAGCGGATGATTTTAATCAGGTTAGGCTAGTTAAGGAAATGAGTAGACTGTAGGAAAGGGCGGTGGATCAGAGGTGTTTGGCCGGGACGGCTCAAATAGTGGGGACAAGCATAATAGTAGGGAGGAGAATTTTTAGCATTGTAGAAGATTTAGGTTTTGGAGTCGGTCTGTTCCGTGAGTGCGGGCAGTGGCAACAAGTAGTGCGAGACCGGCGCTTGCTTCGCAGGCTGAGAAAGCCAGGAGAAGTATGGGGGAGGCTGAGAAGTTAACGGAGTTAAGTTGAAGGGTTCACATGGAGAGAGCAATAAAGAGTGAGAGTATTATACCCTCTAAACATAAAAGAGCGGAAAGAAGATGGGTTCGGTGGAATGCCAGGCCTGCTAGGCCTAGAAGAAAGGTAGAGGAAAAGGCGAAATGTGTAGGGGTCATTAGACGGTTACGGACTTTAACCACAAGCTCTTGAGCCGAAATCAAGGGTTTTTCTTAAACTAACAGTCTATTCAGCCCATTCTAGACCGCCTTGAGTTCATTCATAAATTAGGCCGAGGGTTAGTAATATAAGAACAGCGAAGGCTCAGGTGAATGTTATGAGAGGGGAAGAAAGTTGATCCCCTCAAGGAAGGGGAAGGAGCAGTGCAATTTCCAAATCGAATAGGAGGAAAAGGATTGCAACAAGGAAGAAGCGGAGAGAGAAGGGGAGACGAGCGGATCCTAGGGGATCAAAGCCACATTCGTAGGGGGAAAGTTTTTCATGATCAGGTGTTATTTGGGGAAGTCAAAAAGAAACAATAGCGAGGATAGTGGAGAGGGTAATAGAAATAATGAGTATTGTTGTGATTAAGTTCATTATCTTTCCTTGGGGTTTAACCAAGACTAGGTGATTGGAAGTCACAGGTACTAGCTTTAATACTAGAAAGATATGAGCCTCATCAGTAAATTGAGATATAAAGGAATAGTCAGACAACGTCTACAAAGTGTCAGTATCAGGCGGCTGCTTCAAAACCAAAGTGGTGTTCGGAGGTGAAATGATATAGTACTTGTCGTAGAAGGCAGATGGCTAGGAAGGTGGAGCCAATGATTACGTGGAGTCCGTGGAAGCCGGTTGCTACGAAGAAGGTGGAACCATAAACTCCGTCTGCAATAGTGAAGGGGGCTTCGTAGTATTCTATTGCTTGAAGGAAGGTAAAGTAGAAGCCTAGAAGGATAGTTAAAGTGAGGGACTGGATTGCTTCTTTTCGATGTCCTTCTATGATACTGTGGTGTGCCCAGGTGACCGTGACTCCTGAGGCTAGTAGGACGGCTGTATTGAGCAGGGGGACTTCGAAGGGGTCTAGAGGGGTAATTCCTGTAGGGGGTCAGCAGCCTCCTAGTTCTGGAGTTGGGGCGAGGCTGGCGTGATAAAAGGCTCAGAAGAAACCTAGGAAGAAGAATACTTCTGAGGTAATAAAGAGGATCATCCCGTATCGGAGGCCTTTTTGGACAGGAGGGGTATGGTGCCCTTGGAATGTTCCTTCTCGGACAATATCCCGTCATCATTGATATATAGTTAGAAGAAGAAGGACAAGACCTAGTGTTAGTAAGGTTATATTATGGAAATGCATTCAGATTGCTAAACCGGAGGTTAGTAGAAGGGCGCCTACTGCGCCTGTTAGGGGTCATGGGCTGGGGTCAACTATGTGATATGCGTGTACTTGATGGGCCATTAAACGTTTTCTTGTAGGTAGAGGCTTAAGAGAAGGACAAATACATAGGCTTGAATTATGGCCACTGCAACTTCTAGAAGGGTCAGGAGGAATAGTAGTACTGCGGTCAGAATGGCTACTGTGGGTATTAGGGGGAGGAGGACGAAGGCGGCGGTGGCAATGAGTTGAATTAAAAGGTGACCGGCTGTAAGGTTTGCGGTTAATCGTACGCCAAGTGCGAGGGGGCGAATAAATAGGCTAATTGTTTCGATGATAATTAGGACAGGGATTAAGAGGGTGGGGGTACCTTCTGGTAACAGGTGGCCTAGGGCATGGGTAGGCTGGTTTCGCATACCAATAATGACTGTTGCAAGTCAGAGGGGGACGGCGAAGGCCATGTTGAGGGAGAGTTGTGTTGTGGGGGTAAAGGTGTAGGGCAGGAGACCAAGTATGTTTAAGGTAATGAGGAAAAGTATAAGGGAGGCGAGAAGGGCTGCTCATTTATGGCCCCCTAAACTTAAAGGTTGAAAAATTTGTTGGGTAAAGCGGTTAATGAACCATCCTTGGAGCGTAATGAGGCGGTTGTTTAGTCAACGTGGGGTAGGTTTGGGGTAGAGGATTCAGGGTAAACTGAGGGCAAGGGCAATGAGGGGGATTCCCAGGTATGTGGGGCTCATAAATTGGTCAAAAAAGCTTAGTATCATGGTCAACTTCAGGGTTCTGTTTTAGGTTTCTCTGTGCTTTGGAGTGTTGGGTCGTTTGGGAAGGTGTGTGCTAGAACTTTTGGGGGAATGACTGTTAGGAAAACTAATCAGGAGAAGACTAGAATAGCGAATCAAGGTGCGGGGTTAAGTTGTGGCATTTCGCTAGGGGTGGGCGGGGGTCACCAGTCTTTAGCTTAAAAGGCTAACGCTATTCCCTATTTAGCTTCTTAGCGAAGTGTCTTCAAGTATTAAGGAGGATCAGTTTTCAAAGTGTTCTAGTGGTACTGCTTCTACCACAATAGGCATAAAGCTGTGGTTTGCGCCGCAAATTTCAGAGCATTGGCCATAAAAGATGCCGGGGTGGGAGGCAATAAATGCTGTTTGGTTTAGGCGTCCTGGGACGGCGTCTATTTTTACCCCCAGACTTGGGACGGCTCAGGAGTGAAGTACGTCTTCGGCAGAAATTAGGACCCGGATGGGGGATTCAACTGGTACTACTATTCGATGGTCTGCTTCTAGAAGGCGGAATTGGCCTGGGGCTAAGTCTTGTGTGGGAATTATGTATGAGTCAAAGCCGAGGTCTTCATAGTCAGTATACTCGTAACTTCAGTATCATTGATGACCTATTGCTTTAATTGTAAGATGAGGGTCGTTAATTTCATCTATAAGATAAAGAATGCGTAGGGAGGGGAGGGCAATGAGAATCAGAATGATAGCTGGGAGCAGGGTTCAGATGATCTCGATTTCTTGGGAGTCTAGGATAAATTTATTAGTTAGCTTGGTTGTTACTATAGCCACAATAATGTAAAGCACGAATGTGCTAATTAGAAAGACAATTATTAAGGCATGGTCGTGGAAGTGAAGAAGTTCTTCTATTACAGGTGAAGCTGCATCTTGAAAACCTAGTTGGGAGGGATGTGCCATTGTTGTAAGACACGCGGGGCTTAAACCCGCAATTTTGCCTTGACAAGGCAATGTAATGGTCGATTTTACTAGTGTCTTATGAAGAAAGTGACAGAGTGGTTATGTGGCTGGCTTGAAACCAGTTTATGGGGGTTCAATTCCTCCCTTTCTCGTTACTGGGGGCTTGAGGGGGTGGAAGCAGATTTTTCGTAGCTTGGCCAAGTTTGAACTTGGACGAAGGCAGGTTCTTCGAAGGTGTGGTAAGGAGGAGGGCAACCGTGAAGTCATTCTACGTTTGTTGCTGTGAGTTCCACTGATGAAACTTCTCGTTTAGCGGCGAATGCTTCTCAAATAATAAATAAAAATATAATTACTGCGATTAGGGAAACTATTGAGCCAATGGAAGAAACTGTGTTTCAAAGGGTGTAGGCGTCGGGATAGTCGGAGTATCGGCGAGGTATTCCTGCCAGCCCCAGGAAATGTTGTGGGAAGAAAGTTATATTAACACCAGCAAACATTACCCCGAAGTGGATTTTGGTTCAGGTGCTGTGGAGCGTGTACCCTGAGAATAAGGGGAATCAGTGGACGAATCCGGCAACGATGGCAAACACGGCCCCCATCGAGAGAACATAGTGGAAGTGGGCAACGACGTAATATGTGTCGTGAAGCATAATATCTAGAGAAGAGTTGGCTAGAACAATTCCGGTTAGCCCCCCAACAGTAAAGAGGAAAATGAAGCCGAGTGCTCATAAGAGTGGGGTTTCTCATTTAATTGAGCCGCCGTGCAGAGTGGCCAGTCAGCTGAAAACTTTTACCCCGGTTGGGATAGCAATAATTATTGTGGCGGAAGTAAAGTAAGCTCGTGTGTCTACGTCCATTCCTACAGTAAACATGTGGTGAGCTCAGACAATAAACCCTAGGAGGCCAATGGCCATTATGGCTCAAACCATTCCCATGTATCCGAAGGGTTCTTTTTTACCCGCGTAGTACGCAACAATGTGGGAGATTATACCAAAGCCAGGGAGGATAAGGATATAGACTTCAGGGTGACCAAAGAATCAGAACAAATGTTGGTAAAGGATAGGGTCCCCTCCTCCAGCAGGGTCAAAGAAGGTTGTATTAAGGTTTCGGTCTGTGAGAAGTATTGTGATGCCGGCAGCAAGCACGGGTAGGGATAATAAAAGCAATACTGCGGTAATTAGGACGGATCATACAAACAGAGGTGTTTGGTACTGAGAGATGGCAGGGGGTTTTATGTTAATAATTGTTGTAATAAAATTAATTGCGCCAAGAATAGATGATACCCCCGCTAAATGGAGGGAGAAGATGGTTAAATCGACAGAAGGTCCCGCGTGGGCGAGATTGCCTGAGAGTGGCGGATAAACAGTTCATCCTGTGCCAGCCCCTGCTTCGACTCCAGAAGAGGCAAGAAGGAGAAGGAATGAAGGGGGAAGGAGTCAGAAGCTTATATTGTTTATTCGAGGGAAAGCTATGTCGGGTGCACCGATCATAAGAGGTACTAGTCAGTTTCCAAAGCCTCCAATCATAATTGGCATTACTATAAAGAAAATTATTACAAAAGCATGTGCTGTAACAATTACATTATAAATTTGGTCATCTCCGAGGAGAGCGCCGGGCTGACTTAGTTCTGCCCGAATTAGGAGGCTAAGTGCAGTTCCTACTATTCCGGCCCAAGCACCAAATACTAGATAGAGGGTGCCGATATCTTTGTGATTAGTTGAGAAGAATCAACGAGTGATTGCCACAGGTAAGATGGCTGAGTGTTAAGCGGTGGATTGTAGCCCCACGGACAGAGGTTCAAATCCTCTTCTTATCAAGCCTCGAGGTGTTATACATATCAGATTGCAAATCCGAAGAAGCAGGTTAGAGCCCTGCCGGGGCTTTCCCCCGCCCTTTTGGAGGCGGGCGGGGGAAAGGTTAGACAGATGCTTGTTGGTTTAAGCGCTTAGCTGTTAACTAAGAGTTTGTAGGATCGAGGCCTTCCTGTCTAGCAAGGCTTTAGCTTAATTAAAGTGTCTGTTTTGCATACAGAAGATGTGGGTTAGTATCCTGCAAGTTTTAGCAGGGGCTGGGAGATTTTCACTCCCGCTTAGGGCTTTGAAGGCCCTTGGTCTGGGTGCTATCCTAAGCCCCTTAGGAGGTTAACAAGGCGGAGATGGCAGGGGTGAGAGGCAGGAGGCAAATTGTTATTGCAGTTGAAGTGGCGAGGGGGTAGGTTAGTTGAGTGGAAGGTAAGCGTCAGGGGGTTGAACCTGTTAGGTTGTTAGGGGAAATAGTAAGGGTTATTGCGTACGAGAGGCGTAGGTAAAAATACAGGCTAAGTAGGGCTGAAAGGGCAGCTAGGGTTGCGGTGGGGGCAAGCCCTTGTTTGGTTAGTTCTTGAAGAATTAGTCATTTTGGCATGAAGCCTGTAAGAGGGGGGAGGCCTCCTAGGGAGAGTAGAATGAGGGGTATGAGAGCTGTCAGGGCGGGGGCTTTTGCTCAGGATGTGGCAAGGGTGTTGATATTTGTAGAATCGTTGAGTTTGAATGCAAGAAATGTTGAGAATGTTATAATGAAATAGGTTAGGAGGGTGAGGAGGGTGATGGAGGGGGAGAATTGTAGGACAAGAATTATTCAGCCTAAATGGGCGATTGATGAATATGCAAGAATCTTGCGGAGTTGTGTTTGGTTTAATCCGCCTCAGCCCCCAATAAGCGTGGATGTAAGACCTAAGATGATAAGGAGTGTTGAGCTTGAGGGTTGAAGTTGAAGAATTAGGGCGAAAGGGGCAAGCTTTTGTCAGGTTGAAAGGATCAAGCCTGTGGTGAGGTCTAGGCCTTGCAGGACTTCGGGGAGTCAAGCATGAAGGGGGGCTAGACCAATTTTGAGAGCAAGTGCAAGAGTGATTATGGTACTTGGGAGGGGGTGCGTGATTTGTTGAATTTCTCACTGGCCTGTTAGTCAGGCGTTAGTTACACTTGCAAATAGAAGGGTAGCTGCAGCAGTGGCTTGAGTCAAAAAATATTTGGTTGTAGCTTCGACTGCGCGTGGGTGGTGATGTTGGGCTATTAGGGGAATAATGGCTAGTGTATTTATTTCAAGGCCTATTCAGGCGAGAAGTCAGTGGGAGCTAGCAAATGTAATTGTTGTGCCAAGGCCCATGCCAAAGAGAAGAGTGGCTAAGATGTAAGGATTCATTAGTGAAGGAAGGAGTTTAACCAACATGTTTGGGGTATGGGCCCAAAAGCTTATTTAGCTGACTTTACTAGGAAGTGGTGTAGAGGAAGCACTAAGAGTTTTGATCTCTTCAGGTAGGGTTCAAGTCCCTTCTTTCTAAGGAGTTGGAGGGACTTTAACCCTCATGATTCACTCTATCAAAGTGGTCCTTTATTTTAGGTACAGCTCCGGGCTATAGTTGCGGGGGCAGGCCTGTTAGTGCAATTGGAAGGGAGAGGTGTCAAATTACCAGGGCAAGGGTTAGCGGTAGGAAATTTTTTCAAATTAGGTGCATGAGTTGGTCATAACGAAATCGTGGGTAGGAAGCACGAACTCATAGGAAGAGGACAGATAGGAGAGCTGCTTTGATTATAAGGTTTGTTGTTGTAATTTCAGGGGTGGTGTGAAAGACAGAGGCGCCTAGGAATAGAGTTGCAGAGAGGGTATTTATTAGGAGAATGTTGGCGTATTCAGCGAGGAAAAAAAGGGCGAAAGGTCCTCCTGCGTACTCTACGTTAAAGCCGGAGACGAGTTCAGACTCACCTTCTGTGAGGTCAAAAGGGGCCCGGTTTGTTTCTGCAAGTGTGGAAATGTACCATATAGCGGCTAAGGGCCAGGCGGGGAGGATTAATCAGACACTTTCTTGGGCGATGCTAAATGTTTGTAGGGTGAAGCCTCCAGTAAAAATAATAGCATTAAGAAGGATTAGCCCTAGACTAACTTCATAGGAAATAGTCTGTGCTACGGCTCGAAGGGCCCCGATTAAGGCGTATTTTGAATTGGAGGCCCATCCTGAGCCTAGAATAGAGTAAACTGCTAGACTGGAGAGGGCAAGGATAAAGAGGATGCCAAGGTTGAGATCTGCTATTGGGAAGGGGAGGGGTATTGGAGTTCAAAGGGTGAGGGCTAGGGTGAGGGCTAGTATAGGGGTAAAGAGAAAGAGGATGGGCGAGGAGGTGGAGGGTCGAACGGGTTCTTTTATAAAGAGTTTAAGTCCGTCTGCAATTGGTTGGAGGAGGCCGTAGGGGCCTACAATGTTTGGGCCCTTTCGTAATTGTATGTAGCCGAGGACTTTTCGTTCGACAAGCGTGAGGAGTGCAACGGCTAGAAGGACAAACACGATAAGAATTAAGGGGTTGAGGATGGATGAAACTAGTGTTGAGAGCATAGTTAAAGGGAGGACTTGAACCTCCGTGGAAAGGGCTTAGGTCTTTTGCAATGTCCGGGCTCTGCCACTTTAACAAGCCATTTTCTATGGCTAGGGGGTACGCCCTTTTATCTATTTTAGTTGATTTCAATAGATGAGGGGGAGGCATATTGAGAACAGGGGCCCCTTCTTTTCGGTCCTTTCGTACTAGAAAAGATCGTGACATAGATAGAAACTGACCTGGATTACTCCGGTCTGAACTCAGATCACGTAGGACTTTAATCGTTGAACAAACGAACCCTTAATAGCGGCTGCACCATTAGGATGTCCTGATCCAACATCGAGGTCGTAAACCCTCTTGTCGATATGGGCTCTAGAAGAGGATTGCGCTGTTATCCCTAGGGTAACTCGGTCCGTTGATCGGCTATGCGCCGGATCTTGTCGGTCAGAAGTTCTGTTACTTGGAGTTGTGACTCTGGGTTGTGGGGGTAGTGTGCTCCCGGTCCACATGGGGGTTTGTTGTTTCCCCGCGGTCGCCCCAACCAAAGACATTAGAACAGGGGCCAATGAGTTTTGTCCTTTATTTGAGGGGTGTTTAACATGGTCTGTTCTGGTGTCTAAAGCTCCATAGGGTCTTCTCGTCTTATGTTAATATCCCCGCTTCTGCACGGGGAGATCAATTTCATTGACTGGAAAAAGGAGACAGTTAAGCCCTCGTTATGCCATTCATACAGGTCTTCATTTAAAAGACAAGTGATTGCGCTACCTTTGCACGGTCAAAATACCGCGGCCGTTAAACTTATAGTCACAGGGCAGGCGGGACCTCTTATATTTAGGGGTTCAAGAGGCGATGTTTTTGGTAAACAGGCGAGGCTTGTGTTTGCCGAGTTCCTTCTTTTTCTTTTAGTCTTTCCTGGTTTGCACACCAGTGTGGGGTTAACGGTGAGGAACTAGGGGGTTTTCCAGTTGTTTGTTTTTTGCCTAGGGCCCTCTTTGTTTTGGGGCCGTTAATGGTCGGTGAAGGGTTCGTTCCGAGTTACACTTGTGCGGGGAGAGGTGGGTCCTCTTATTACTCATGTTAGCATAAACGCTTCCATAGTTTTATGGAACGGCCTGGTAGGTTTAAGGGGGGTGAAATTGTATTGTCCTTATTAGAAGGCTAATTAGGTGATGTTCGAGCTTTAACGCTTTCTGGGTAGGTGGCTGCTTTTGGGCCCACTAGGACATTTAACCTTTTTGTTCGTTGTGATTTTTACCCTCCTTGGAAAGTTGTATCTTGTTTCAAAGGGGCTGTACCCCCTTTGACTAACTCCTTTAACTTCTTTGCTCGGTGTGAAGGCCTTAGGCCAATGGGAATGGAGAATTTGAAGGGCTGAACTTTTATTCAGTTTTCAGGCAACCAGCTATAACTAGGCTCGGTAGGTCTGTCACCTCTACTCGAAGTTCTTCCCACTCTTTTGCCACAGAGACGGGGGGGGGTCCTATAAATTAGACTGCCTTGGAGTAGCTCGCTTAGTTTCGGGGTATCAAACTATAATGCTTTTTGCTTGAGGTTTTCTGGCTAAATCATGATGCAAAAGGTACGAGGAGTAATCTCTGCTTTTTAGTGCTTTACTGGGTTGTTTCATTTCTCTTTCAGCGTTCCCTTGCGGTACTTTCTCTGTTGCTCCTAGGTCCTTTTTCGTCGCCCGTACTTAGGTGGAAAAATGGTTTGTTGTTGAAAGAGTGGTATATTTGGGGGTATAGATAGGGTTAATTTGGGGTTGATGGAGGGGCTAGCTGTTGGGCGTCAGGGTGGTCCGATTTGCACGGGCGACTTCTCAGTGTAAGGGAGACGCTTTTCTGGCTTAGCTACACTCTGATTTTTCCAAGTACACCTTCCGGTACACTTACCATGTTACGACTTGCCTCCCCTTTACCGGTAAAATGTATTATTTATAGGATGATGTTGGCTTGGGGAGAGTGACGGGCGGTGTGTGCGCGCTTCAGGGCCAATTTCAGCGGAACGCTCTATTTTCTGCTTACTGCTAAATCCTCCTTCTAATGTCTATTTCATTACATTGTTCGTATTCCCTGTGGCAGGGAATGTAGCCCATTTCTTCCCCCCTCATATGCTACACCTCGACCTGGCGTTTTAAGTTGTACTAGTTTTGCTTACTGTGGTTCCTTCATAGGGTAAGCTGACGACGGCGGTATATAGACGGGAAGAACAAGAGGGGGTGAGGTTTAACGGGGGTTATCGGTTCTAGAACAGGCTCCTCTAGGTGGATCTAAAGCACCGCCAAGTCCTTTGGGTTTTAAGCTAGTGCTCGTAGTACCCGGGCGGATAGTGGGTGTAGGGGGCTATCAAGGTTTAGGGCTGGGCATAGTGGGGTATCTAATCCCAGTTTGTTTCACAGCTTTCGTGGGGTCGGGGGTATAAAGCCACTTTCGTAGTGGGGCTTCTTGCTCTCGGGTACGTATAACAGTTCTGAGGGCGTTCGGCTTTAGTTTAAAAATTTCCTAACCACCCTTTACGCCGATGTCTATCAACTTGAGCCTCTCGTATAACCGCGGTGGCTGGCACGAGTTTTACCGGCCCTCTTGGCTTTAACTAAGTCAAGTTTTCACTTATGGCTTAATGTCTATCACTGCTGAATTCCCTTGAGGGTGTGGCTAAGCAAGGTGTCATGGGCTGCGGAAAGTGTGCCTGATACCAGCTCCTTGTTTTCGGGCAGAAAACTGTGGGCATTCTCACAGGGGGGCGGAGACTTGCATGTGTAAGTTTAGCCAAAGTTGACAGTAAAGTCAGGACCAAGCCTTTGTGCTCACGGGACCTTTCTAGGGACCGTCTTAACATCTTCAGTGTTATGCTTTAGTTAAGCTACGCTAGC